TAATATACTATTTTAGTGTGGAGTGAATGCCTTGGAAGAAAAATATAGGCGCGGACAATCGCGAAAGTGTTGACACGAGGAAAGCCTGTGACGTCAACCAACCTAAAATGGGAAACCGGGGCTAAAAAGCCCGCTGCTTAGGCAGTATTAAGGGGAAGTGAAACATCTCAGTACCCTGTAGACCAAATCAACCGAGATATCGTTAGTAGTGGTGAGCGAAAGCGATAAAAAGGCAAAACGAAATTTTTATTATTAAGAATGAAAAGAAGTTTTATTTTTTAATAAAATTTCTACCTTAGAAGGTGTTAGTCCTGTAATTCTTTTTTTTTTCGTGAAAGTAAGACGAGGCAAGTTTACCTTGTCTGAGTATTGGGGGACCACCCTCAAAGCCTATAGTTATTTTTCTTACCGATAGTGAACAAGTACCGTGAGGGAAAGGTGAAAAAGAAGTTGCGACAGTGCAAAGATCCTGAAACTCCATATTTGAGTCGGAGCTATAAAAAGCAACGGCATACCTTTTGTATAATGGGCAAGTGAATCTTAATAAAGGGCAAGCTTAAGCTAATAAAAGTGTAGGCGAAGAGAAATCGAGTCCTATGTGGCATCCTAAAGTCCTTTGTTAAGTACCCGAAACCGGCTGATCTAAACTTGAGCAGGCTGATATTGTAGTGGCAACATTCTTTGGAGGGCCGAACCCGTGTATGTGGCAAAATACTGGGATGACTTGAGTTTAGGGGTGAAAGGCCAATCAAAGTCGGTGATAGCTGGATTTCTGCGAAATCTATTGAAGTAGAGCGTCCTAAACAGTAAATCTGGGGTAGAGCACTGTATAAGCAAGGGGGAGATCTTCTCTTACTAAACTTTGGCAAACTCCGAATACAGATTTTTCATTTAGGGCAGACAGAGTATGTATGCTAAGATTCATACTCAAGAGGGAAACAGCCCAGACTGTAGGCTAAGGTCCATAAAATAGTTTCAGTGGTAAAGGTGATATCTGCTCTGAGACCGTCAGGAGGTAGGCTTGGAAGCAGCCATCCTTTTAAGACAGCGTAACAGCTCACTGACCTAGAGTAGAAGTCCCGCCAATTTTGAGGGCTTAAAACTATTACCGAAGCCCCAGACAAAAATGTTAAGATAATTAAATTTTTATTTTTATTTTGTGGTAGCAGAACATTCCGTAGGTCGTAGAAGTTTTGACGTAAGTTAAGATCAAGATATCGGAAGCGAGAATACTTGCATGAGTAGCATAAAACAATGAAATTAAAGCATTGTGGCCGTAAGTCCAAGGTTTACGATCTTAAGTAAAACTGGGTCGTGAGAGGGTAACACCTCGATTTAAAACGGTCCCTAAGCTGTTAAGCCAAAGCTTGCAGTAATGGGTAAGATTAAACTGTTAAAAGTTGCTGACGAAAAATTCACCTTATTCTTGAATTTGTCAAAAGTGAGTTATTTTTTCCAAGAAAAAGGCACTTTATTTATACCGTACCTTAAACCGCCTCAGGTGGACGGGTGGAGAACACTAAGGCCTTGAGATAACCCTGTTGAAGGAACTCGGCAAAATGACTCTGTAACTTCGGAATAAGGAGTAAAGACATGTAGCGCAAGCTTTTGTCTTTGTCACAAAATCGGGGGTGGCGACTGTTTATTAAAAACACAGGTCTCTGCTAACTCGCAAGAGGATGTATAGGGACTGACACCTGCCCGGTGCCGGTAGGTGAAGCTTTGATGTTTACGCATTGAGGTCAAACCCCGGTAAACGGCGGCTGTAACTATGACGGTCCTAAGGTAGCGAAATTCCTTGTCGGGTAAGTTCCGACCCGCATGAATGGTGTAACGACTTCCCCGCTGTCTCCAACAGGGACTCAGTGAAATTACATAGGTCGTGAAGATGCGACCATCCCACAGCTGGACGGAAAGACCCCGTGCACCTTTACTATAAGCAAATATTGTAGGTCAAAGACTCTAGTGTAGAATAGGTGGGAGCTTATGACTCTTTCTCGTCAGAGATTGATGAGGCGATAGTGAAATACCACCCCGAGATCTGTTGGCTTACTAACCAAGGGACAGTGTTTGCTGGGTAGTTTGACTGGGGCGGTCGCCTCCTAAAGAGTAACGGAGGCATACAAAGGTAGGTTCATCTCCTTCTAAGGGGAATTGAGTATAATGATATAAACCTGCTTGACTGAAAGAAAGACATTTCGATCAGAGACGTAAGTCGGTCATAGTGATCCGGTGGTTCTTTGTGGAAAGGCCATCGCGCAATGGATAAAAGGTACGCCGGGGATAACAGGCTAATGATCCTCTAGAGCCCCTATCGACGGGTTCGTTTGGCACCTCGATGTCGACTCATCACATCCTGGAGCTGGAAAAGGTTCCAAGGGTTCGGCTGTTCGCCGACGAAAGTGGTACGTGAGTTGGGTTTAGAACGTCGTGAGACAGTTTGGTCCCTATCTTCTGTGGGTGTTTGAAAATTCCGAGGACTAGACCTTAGTACGAGAGGACCGGGAAAACTCGATCCCTTGTGTTCCGGTTGTTCCCTAAGGGGCATCGCCGGGTAGCTACATCGAGAAGAGATAATCGACCGTTAGGCGAGAAACTCTCCTCTAGTAAAGTTTTCTAAAGGGGGTGGAAGATTACCACTTTGATAGGCGGGAGGTGTAAGAGCTGTAAGGTTTTCAGCTGACCCGTACTAATCCCTAAATAAATAAAATTATATAGTTTTTATACAGATTTTAGTTTAATATTTTTTTTCGGGCGTATAGCTCAGTTGGTTAGAGTGGTGGACTTTTAATCCGAGGGTCTTGGGTTCAACTCCCAATACGCCCAAATGTCAGGGGTTCGAATTTGCTTAAGGGGGTGCGTGTTTTATCAATTATTTTAATAATGAAAGTTGAACACGCACCCCCTCGGGTATACTAACAATATGCCCTTAATAAGATTTTGTTAAATTAACGGGGATATAACTCAGTTGGTAGAGTGTGTGCTTTGCAAGCATGAGGTCAAGAGTTCGAGTCTCTTTATCTCCTTTAAATTTAGTAGGGGAGTATAACTCAGTGGTAGAGTGTGTGCCTTACAAGCACGAAGTCGGGAGTTCAATCCTCTCTGCTCCCATTACAGTATAATTTTTACAAAATTTTAAATTTTATTCTTTTTTAAAGTGTTTCGTTATTAAATTTTTTACCCTTTTTAAAAATGTTAGTTCAAGCTGCTAAACTTTTGGGTGCTGGTCTAGCTACTATTGGTTTAGCTGGAGCAGGTGTGGGTATTGGAACCGTATTTGGTGCTCTTGTTTTGGGTACCGCGCGTAATCCGTCTCTGAAAGATGAGTTATTTAGAATTGCTATTTTAGGTTTTGCTTTAACTGAAGCTATTGCCTTATTTGCTTTAATGATGGCTTTCTTGATTCTATTTGCTCTGTAAGAAAATTCTCCAGTAGCAATTATAAAAATATTATTTTAGAGAAATAGTATTAGTATGGCGGCGTAGTTCAGTGGTTAGAATGTTGGAATCATATCCCAAATGTCAAGGGTTCGAATCCCTTCTCCGCTAAGTAAAATATAAATTTTATTAATAGATTATATTTAATATGTTGCGACTTTGGTGAAATTGGTAGACACGTCAGACTTAAAATCTGTTTCTATTATAAGAGTATCGGTTCAAATCCGATAAGTCGCAAAATGGCGAGTGTAACTCAGTTGGTTAGAGTGTCAGGTTGTGGCTCTGAAAGACGGGGGTTCAAGTCCCCTCGCCCGCCTTGGCTAGATAGTATAAAGGTCTAATGCGGTGGGTTGCAAACCCATAAATGAGGGTTCAAGTCCCTCTCCGGCCTTCTTCAATAGCTCAGTTGGCAGAGCATGTGGCTGTTAACCATAAAGTCGTTGGTTCAAGTCCGACTTGGGGAGATAAAATATTATAAATAACAAAATTAATTTATATTTATTTAGTTTGGGTAGCTCAGTTGGTAGAGTGAAGGACTGAAAATCCTTAGGTCGTCGGTTCAAGCCCGATCCCAAACAAAATCAATGCTTGCAAAGATAATTAATAGACTACGTAACGGGTATATGGTGTACCATTTTGGAGTATCTTTTAAGGAAGTACGTTTTTGTGCTAAAATTCTAGATATCTTATGGAAAGAAAATTTAATTAAAGGGTACACAAAAACAAATGAGGGTATTATAACAGTTCTTCTCAGATACCATGATGGATCTCCAATATGCACTCGACTTGTTATTATTTCTCGCCCCCGTGATCGCATTTATCTTTCTTTATTGGATATTGCTCGCTTGTCAGATAATTTTGGCGTTTTGATTTTATCGACAACAAAAGGAATCATGACCAATGAGCAATGTATACGTAAAGGGGAAGGGGGTGAAGTTTTAGCATACGCGTCATGACAACTCCAATTTTTCGATTACCTATAGGTGTTGAGTGTTCAAGTAATAATGGTAAAGTTAGCGTATCAGGTTCTAAAGGTTTTGTAATTTTTGATTCAGTTAGTAATCTATATCGTAAAGGTAATATGGTTCTTTTTTTACCATATTTAACATCTTACGAAAGTTCTATTTTTACTCAAGCAATTTTTGGTGTTGTTTTGGGGTATACTGTCGAATTAAGGCTTAAAGGGATTGGTTACAGAGTACGTAAAGAAGAAGAAAAACTTATATTTTCTTTGGGTTATAGTAAGTCTGTTGTAGTTGATATCCCCAAAGATGTTTCAGTAAATTTGGGTAAAAAAACTTTTTCTTTAATTTCTGCAAATCTTGGGGTTTTGCAAAATTTCGCGAGTAGTATAAGAAGGTACCGATACCCTGATTCTTACAAAGGGGCAGGAGTTTTATATGAAAATGAAATAATAGTGTGTAAGGAAGGTAAAAAAACTTAATGGTTAGAACAGAGCATTCTCGTCTTCTTTCTTTTTTAATTGGATCTTCTGGATATTTAGTTCCTCGTCCTTTTAATGAGGACGTTCGAATCTCAAAGACAATGCATCCCTATCTTTTAGGGAAACGAAATATTTATTATTTTTACAATCTTGAAAAAAGTTTATATGGTATACGTGCAACTTTAGAAGTTTTAAAAAATACAATTTTGTCTGAAGGAAAAATTCTTTTTATTAGTGATTCCCCTCTTTTAAAAATTTGTCTTTCTCATGAGCCTAATATAAGTTATATAAAATGGAAACGTAGTTATTTAGCTAAATCGAAAGATGCGGATTTAGTGTTTTTAAGTGACATCGAAAAAGAAAATTTAGTAGAAGCCCACAGAAAGTGTTTATTGTTGGTTGGTGTTGGAAGCCCCACGATGAGTAAAGTATCTTACCCGTTTAATTTAAATATTGAATCTCCTTTGTTGTCCTCCTGGTTTTTTAGTTTAATTTATATGACTTGTGTTAAAGGCAGCCGTATGAAATCAAAATCAAAAAATCAGGGACGTACTTTTTCTAGTCTTTTAGGAAAGGCGCAAGTAAAAAAAGTTAAAAATTTTTCTAAAAATTATTATAGCTCACTTGATGTAAGTAATAACAAATAATGCGATTTAAGCACAGATATAAATCTTGTTTATGGTCTAGAACTGATATTTGGGGGGATTTGTTATCTAAAGAAAAAACTTTTCTTCGTCCTAAATGGGATAGTATTATAGGGGTATTAGGAAGTCAAAAACGTCGACATCGACCTCTTGCTAATATAAATAGATATCGACACCCTTTATGTCATGATTATAACTTTCTTAAACCCCGTGTACGTCCCAACCAAACTTTTAAATATAATCGTATAAGTTATAGGAATACTTTATCTCTTTTATTGTGTATAAGGCGTTTTTACGGAGATTTAAGTCATAAAGTTTTTAAAAGCTTTTGTCAACCCTTTATCTCTTTAAAGAACCCATCTCAAAAATTAATTGGGGCTTTGGAAGGCCGTTTGGATATTAGTTTATATCGATTAGGCTTTTTTCACTCTATTTATTACAGTCGCCAGGCTATTCTTCATAATAAAGTCTTGGTGAACGGTAAAAAAATAGGTTACGGTGGATTTATACTTCAAAAAGGGGATTATGTCGAATTTTGTGCCTCACAACGTCCTGCTATTCGAGCTAGATTAATAGCACGTTATAAGCGTTTTCGTTCTTCTCATGTAAAATTAGAGCGTTGGCGTTTATCAAATAGGTTTAAGTTTGAGCTTCATCTACACCCTACACCAAAATGGGTACAGACAGATTATTCAAATTTAAGTTTTATTATTTCTTCTGATGTTTGTGTCCCTGTTATTTATCCTTTTCGGGTAGATATAGATGAAGCTATTTGGGCTTCTGAGTATGGTTATTTATAGTGTTTTATAAGTGGTATTTTATATTAATTATGGGTATTATTTACAATTATATTATTTAATTCATTATGTGGCTAACTTTCCTAACTATTTTTTTAAATATTCTTGATCTTGTTATTCCGTTATTGATTGCTGTAGCCTATTTTACTTTAGCGGAGCGAAAAATTATGGCAGGTATTCAAAGAAGACGTGGTCCAAACGTCATTGGTTATATGGGATTACTTCAGCCTTTAGCCGATGGTCTTAAACTTTTTGTTAAAGAAACCGTTTTACCTACAAATGCAAACATTGTGCTTTTTGTATTAGCTCCTCTTTGTACTTTTATTTTAAGTTTAATTAGTTGGGCTGTTATACCTTTCAGCTATGGTAATGTTATTGCAGATTCCCAGCTCGGGGGTCTTTATTTTTTAGCGGTTTCTTCTCTTGGTGTGTATGGGGTATTGATTTCTGGTTGGTCAAGTAATTCAAAGTATGCTTTTTTAGGTGCTTTACGTTCTGCGGCACAAATGGTTTCTTATGAAATCTCAATGGGTATTAGTTTAATTAATGTTTGTTTATGCGTAGGGACTTTAAATTTAACGGAGATAGTAATTGCTCAATTAGATGTTTGGCTAGTTTTTCCTTTATTACCGGTAAGTATAATGTTTTTTATTGGATGTCTAGCTGAAACCAATCGTCACCCCTTTGATTTACCAGAAGCAGAAGCAGAACTAGTATCCGGTTATAATGTGGAGTATTCAGCTATGGGGTTTGCTTTGTTTTTTTTAGGGGAATATGCCAATATGTTAGTTATGGGGGGATTAACTTCTATTTGTTTTTTTGGGGGGTGGTTATCTCCTTTTGGAATAGGTGTTTTACCTGATGGTATTTGGTTTGGTTTAAAAATTTGTTTTTTTGTTATTTTATTTATTGTTATGCGAGCTATTTTACCTCGTTATAGGTATGATCAATTAATGAAATTGGGTTGGAAATGTTTCTTACCGCTTGCTTTAGCTTTATTTTTTGTCTCTGTAGGTATACTTATGGGATTTGATTGGTTGCCTAATTAACAATTGTTTTTTATAACCTTCGTATAACGCCCATATTTTTAATTGTACTTCATAAAATATAATTAAAGGTAATCCTATCAAAGTTTGGCTTAAAACATCTGGTGGAGTTATAAAAGCTGAAATAGAAAAAGCTGTTATATAGGCTATACCGCGGTATTTTACCCATGTTTTTCTATTGGTATACATTTGTACTATATTTAAAGTAATTAGACATGGTAAACTGAGAGTTAAAATTTTGCTTAATTGTTGTAAATGTGATAAGTAATCTTGTAGTCTTGGTTCAAAAGTTAAATCTATAGCAGTAAAGTTTTGAGAATAATCTGAAAAGAGTTCCCACAATACTTTAGTAATTATAGGGAACAAAAATATATAAAGGCATATATAAAAGATAATTGCTGTAATTAAAAGATTAAATATAGTTTTTGCTTCGAACGCGTATAGTCCTGGCCGTAAGAAAAGATATAGTTGCGTTAGTGCTATACCAAAGCCAAAACTAAAGCTAAAAATAGTACAAAGCTGCAGATAAGTTAAAAAAATTTCAGTTAATCCTGTACTAACAAAATGGGATAAACCTTTAGGTAAAAATATAAAAATTAAGCCTTGTTTATACGTATAGGTTGTGCTAAAAAGAAAAAATGTTCCTAAAATCGAGTAAGCTAGACGGTAGTTAAGTTCTTGTAAATAATATATTGAGATTTTAAGTCTGTTCATAAAAAAAAAAGAGTCAAGGAAAGATAGTTCAATTGGTAGAACTTTGGTCTCCAAAGCCAAGGGTTGGGGGTTCAAGTCCCTCTCTTTCTGTATCTCTGCTTAAGTTAAATTTTTTAAGTCCTAATTAGTATGAGAATAAGTTTTTTACAGTTTTTATTTTTATTTTTTATCGGTCTTCTTTTTTTTGCTGATTTGCCCCAGATTGTAAGGGCAGTTAAACAAAAAATAAAAACCTATAAAAAAAAGGAAACAAAGGAATAAATTTGTTTATAGGTGTTAATAAGGGATAATTAAAAGTACTGCGTAGTACGTCGGTTTGTAGTTTAATTGGCAAAACATAGTTCTCATGAAGCTAACAATGTAGGTTCAATCCCTGCCAAACCGAGGTTTATTATTTGACAATGGAGTCTAGCCAAGTTGGTAAGGCGCCCGTTTTTGGTACGGGGACCGGAGGTTCGAGTCCTTCGACTCCAGAAGCCAAGGTGGTGGAATTGGTATACACGCTGGGTTTAGGTTCCAGTCCTTAGCGGGATAGGGGTTCAACTCCCCTCCTTGGTAATGTCAAGGCCAAACATCAATCAATGGTTTAATAAAAGCCAAGGGAAAAAGCAAACAAAAGTGAAAAGTGTTGGTCTTCGCGGATGCCCACAGAAAAGAGGGGTTTGTTTAAAGGTATTTGTTTGTTCTCCAAAAAAACCTAATTCAGCTAGGCGTAAGGTTGTTAAAGTTCGCTTATCTAATAAAGTTAAATTAACAGCTTATATCCCAGGTCAAGTTCATAGGTTACAGGAACACTCACAGGTTTTGGTACGGGGCGGTAGAATACCGGACCTACCTGGTGTTAAATATCGTTTAATACGTAATAAGTTAGATTTAGAGGGATTGGCTGGTCGTAAGACTTCGCGTTCTAAATATGGTACGAAAAAATTAGATAAAGGATGCTAGTTATCGAACGAGATATAAAGACAATTAAAAAAGTTGATACGTATGACAAAGATATTATGGGTGTTTTAGATAAAAAAAAGAAATCTATTAAATTTTTAGGCATTAAAAGTGATCCTTTAGTAAAAAAAATGGTTAATCTTTTAATGCGTGATGGTAAACGCTCAAAAGCCGAAAATGTTTTAAATAAAGCTTTACAAGCTCTTGATAAAGATTATCCAGGGCGTGCTATACATATTTTTTATTTAGGTATTCTTGCAGTTAGACAAGACATAGGTGTTCGTCTTAAACCAAAACCAAAAACTCGTCGTAATAAGCAGTCATTTAATGTGTATTTACCACGCGTAATTTCACCTATTTGTGGTCTTAATCTTGGTATGAGGTCATTGTTAAAGGCAAGTAGAGATCGGTCTATGGCTTCCCCCTTATGGGAAAATTTAAGTAAGGAATTACTTAAAGCGTCACAAAATAGGGGAGAGGTTGTCAATAAAAGGTATAGCTTGAATAAATTAGCTGTGTCTAACAAACGTAGAATTCATTTTGGTGTTCGTTATTGAGATTTTAGTTTTTAAAAATTAATTATGGACTTTATTCATTTTTTCTTTGTCGCTGCTTTATTGTTTGTTATAGGTGTTGGAGGTGTTATTTTAAATAGAACAAATATCGTTGTTGTTCTTATGTCTTTAGAGCTTGCTCTTCTTTCAGTAAGCTTAAATTTTATTATTTTTTCTGTGTGTTTGGGGGATTTAATGGGTCAAATTTTTGCTATTTTTATTCTTATAATCGCCGCTTGTGAATCTTCTATAGGTTTAGCGATTATTTTAGTCTATTTTAGAGTTAGAGGTAGTATACGTATTGATCAAGCTTCATTGTTGAAGTCTTAATAGATAGGCTTCCATGGTGAAACTGGTAGACACGGCAGATTCAAAATCTTTTGTCTTTTGACGTGCTGGTTCGAATCCGGCTGGAAGTAGTAAATATGATTAGAACTCAAAGTCTTCTTAAGGTTGTAGATAATTCAGGAGCAAAACTGGTTAAATGCATTAAAGTTAAAAATAAGGGCGGTAATACACATGCCAATGTAGGAGACGTTGTTCTTGTCGCAGTTCAAAGTCTTCGTCCCCGTTATGGTAGAAGAGTTAGGTTGAAAATGAATAAGTCGGAAGTACACCACGGTGTTATTGTGCAAACCCGTAGACTTTTTCGTGACAAAGCTGGTGTAGGTGTCTCTTTCGCATCAAATTCAGTAGCTCTTATTACACCTCAACAAAAACCTCTTGGTAGTAGAATATCAGCTATATTACCAAGTAGGTTAAGAGGTTTAAAATGGGCAAAATTAGCCGCAATGGCTAAAAAAATTATATAATTGTTTCTATGCATTCTTTTGAAAAACATTATTATGACATAGTTCAACAAGATTTGCTTCTTAGTGAAAACGTCTCGACTGTTTCATTGTTACCGGCCCCTAAAAAAGTAGCTATTTGTTTGGGAGGGGAAAGCTCAGATGAAAATTATGTTGTTGCATGTCTTGGGGCTTTGAATATTATCGGTAGTCAAAAGCCTTATTTTATTCAGCAAAAGCCTTCCCAACAAAAAAATAGTGGTCTTAGGGAGGGAGTAGGAGGTAAAGTAACTTTAAGAAGATCACATATGTATCTTTTTTTTTATAAATTATTATTTCATGTTTTTCCACGTGTACGTCAATTTGAGGGTCTAAGAGCTCCGGCTCATGATAATATATATTGTTTTATTTTAAAAGATATTTTTTCTTTTGAAGAGTTGGTACCATTGTTTCCTTATTTTGAAGAAGTAGGTTCTCTTCAATGTCAATTCCATTTTACAACAAAAGATAAAGCCGAGACTACCGTTTTAGGACATAGTTTGCAGGTTTGCTTTTTTTCTGGTGGGAAATAGGAAAAGCGAAAGTAACTCAATGGTAGAGTGTAAGCTTGCCAAGCTTAAAGCTGAGGGTTCAAATCCCTTTTTTCGCTTTTATTTTTAATCTTTTATTTATTTATAGTATTATATTTAACTAATAGAAGGCTTAATGTTTTTTTGTTTAAAGCTAAAGTGTTGTTTTTTTCTAAAAAGTTAATTGAATACCACTTTTTATCTATAGAAATACCTAGGCAATCAATTTCCAAAGCTATTTTAGGGACATTAGTTTGCAGATCTTGTAATGTTTTATAAACTATCATAATAAGTGGGCATCCTATACCTAGTTTCGGGGGGGTAAGGTATAAAGGTACAGAATATAATTTTGCATTTTGCAACAATAATCGTATTTTAGCTATTTGAGAGGCTTTTAAATTGCTACCATTAAATAGAGCAAAAGTACGTTGTTCTGGTAAAAAAAATCTTTTTTTTCGTAGGTGTCTTTTTCTAGGTGTAAACATAGTTTATAGTTGATAAATTTTAACTTTTAGTGGGAGTTTATTAGCCCCTGAGTGTAAAGCCGGTATACCTTGCTCAGCATCTATACCATATAGTAAAAATAGGGTTTGTCCTGCAGATATAGAGGCAAGCCAATGGTCGACTTTACCTTTACCTTTTCCCATACGGGCTGCGGAAGCTTTTCGGCTTATAGCAATATCAGGGAAAACAAGAATTTCTAGTTTACCTTCTCTCTTAACTTTTCGTCTGATGTTTTGTCGCGCTGCCTCAATTTGTTTCCCATTTAAATAACCTGATTCCATAGTGGTTACGGCAAAGCAAGTTATTTCTGCTAGGTTATTAATTTTAGTAGAAGTATTAGGTAAACCTCTAGGTTTAAAATATTTTCGATACTTTGTTTTTTTAGGTTGTATTAGCATTAATTGTTTTTTTCCCAGTTACAAATCCAAATTTTTAAGCCAACGCTTCCATATCCGGTTTGTGTTTGGGCATATTCAGCTTCTATAGGTTTATTTAGTTGACTAATAGGCATTTGTCCCATTTGATATTTCCATACTCTGCTTCTTCCTTTTGCTTTGTGGGTAAATCTTCCTTTTATTTGTATTTTTAAACCTTGTATTTCTTTGTATTCTTGTAAAGATTGGAATCCTTGTTTTATATATGCCAAAAATTGGTAATGTCTTTTTCTTCGCTGCCTTGAGCATATATTTTGTTTTAAAAATCGAGTTAAGCTAGCAGAGCTTGCTTTATTTTTTATAAGTAAATACATCAATTGCATACCATAACGGGCATAATCATATCTGTTATGATTAAAACTTTTAGTAAAATAAGCCATCTGTCTTCGGGCTGGTTTTGGTACAGACCTGGTGTAGGTTTTTAATCTATTAATCCGTAAGGTTACTTTTTTTGTTCCGGTAAATTTTTGTATTAATTCCATAGAACTTTGTAATCTACACGCTACTACCGTCCAGGATTGTTTTTTACTTGTTATTTGGTTTTCTTTATATCGTCTAGATTTTAAACGTCTTTTTGAACGCAAATGTAGGTGTATAAGGTCGGCTTCTATAAGAATTAGTCCTAGGTGGCGGTTAACTTGTATTTTGTCAAGATAATGTGTTGTTCCTAAACAGCATGATTCTATTAATTTTTTAATCGTGGATAAAATAAAATAAAATCGTGGTTCGTCCCAGTGTGTACATCCTTGGTAAAGGTTATTCTCTGGTCTTAAAATAGTTGGATGAGCTTTTTGTGCCATTTATTTTTTTTTAGTTGTTGTTATTTTTTTTTTTTTTGCTATGAAATTTTTTCGTGTTGTCACAAATTCACCTAACTTATGTCCAACCATTTCGGGTTTAATTTTACGACTAATCATGTCTTTTCCATTATATATTTGTAATTTTAAACCAACAGCAGCTGGGTAAATAGTGGAACGTCTAGACCAAGTAGGTTTTTTTTCGTGCTGTGGGGTTAATCTTTTTAAAAGACTTTTATCGATAAACGGTGTTTTCCAATTAGATCTTGACATTAGGTTTTGGTTGTATTCTATTAGTACGGGTAGATGGACCTTTTGTTGGTTTTCCCCATGGAGTTGCTGAGGAACGCCCACCTGAGGTTTTTCCCTCACCACCTCCATGCGGGTGATCTACTGGGTTCATAGCTACTCCACGAACCGTAGGACGACGACCTAACCACCTTGACTGCCCAGCTTTTTGAAGCTTTTCGAAACGTGAGTCGGCGTTACTAACGATTCCGTTGGTTGCTATTGTTTTTATATCGAACCAACGGTACTGCCCTGATTTAAGACGTATTTTAGCTAAAGTTTTAGTTCTTTTTAAAATACGCCCAAATGCACCAGGAGCTCTTAAAATTTTACCATCTTTACCTGGTAATAAACTTAAGTTATAAATTAAACTTCCAGTTAAGATATTTTGTAATGTTTTACTATGACCGTTTTGAAGGCCACTTCGTGTAGAGTTTGATCTTATTACATCCCCTTTTTTAATTTTGGTAGGTGCTATTATGTAATTATGTTGTTTCGTATCTGGGTTAAAAATTCGTGCCAAAAAAGCGGATCTATTCGGATCGTATTCCAATCCTATAACTATTCCTTGTGTTGATTTACGTTTAAGGTCAATATTCCGATGTAATTTAGAATGTCCTCCTCCACGGTGCCACGCGGTTATATGCCCGTTGTTGTTACGTCCGGTAGAGTGGTTCCATCCTCGTCTTTGTGACTTAAGAGGGGGGGTAATAAAAATTTGTTTATTTTGTTTCATATAATATATTAAATACCTAGTTATGCCTTTTATTATCGGTACCTCTATTCCGGAAGACAAAGTTTTGGTGCAGTCTGTATCTCATGTTTATGGTATAGGCTTGTCTCAATCTAAAATTTTATGCAAAAAAGCTGGGTTCGGTTCAGATTCACGTGGTAGTCACGTTACTTTTTCTAAAGGGAAGAATTTGGAGAACTTGGCTGAGGCTACCCCTCTCCCTTTAGGTGCTGATCTTCGTCGTTTTAAAAATGATAAAATTCGTCGTTTGTGTGTGCTATCAACATACCGGGGTTTACGTCATCGTAAAGGCTTACCTGTTAGAGGTCAACGAACCCACACTAATGCAAAAAAAAGACCTTCATTAAAGCTTAATGTTAGTTAAAATAGACAATATAAATTTGCTTTTAGCTTCTGTTAAACCATCGTTATCTACTCTAGAAAAAGAAGGAGTTTTAGAAAACAAAACAAAAAATAAAGAAAAAAAGGGAGTTATTCTTATTAAATCAACAAAGAGAAATGTTTTTTGTACCCTAATGGATGCCAAAGAAAAAAAAGTAAAAACTAGTTGCTCCTTGCGGGTTCCTGTCTACAAGAATGAATATAATGAGCGAGAAAATCTGTATACGCGTGGATTGCTCTTAGGTAACTTATTTGGTGACAAAGCTATCAAGTTAGGGTATACAGAGTTTACGATTTACCTTGGGTCTGGTATAAACAAAGGTCGTAGGGGAGTTATTAGAGGTCTTAGTAAAAAGGGGGTTAAAATTACTTTTTTACACTTAGGCACACGTTATCCTCATAACGGTTGTCGTCCAGTTAAAGTTCGTCGTAAAAAATTTCGTACAAAACCTAAAATATCTAGATAAATTAAATAACAACCTATTCTTACTTATATAAGTAAATTTTAATGTTGAAGGAGTGACTGAGTGGTTAATAGTGGCAGATTGTAAATCTGTTGGTTCTTCCATCGTAGGTTCGAATCCTACCTCCTTCTTGTTCATTTTAATGAAAGATAAAACTAAAATGGTTCAGCGGCACCCATTTCATTTAGTTGACCCTAGTCCTTGGCCTTTAGTGGCTGCTTTAGGTGGCTTAAGTTTAACTTTTGGTGGAGTGCTATTTATGCATAACTATAAAGGGGGGGGGGAATTACTTTGTTTAGGGGTTTTTACTATTTTATACGTTATGTTTACTTGGTGGAGAGATGTTATACGTGAAGGATTGTTTGAAGGTCAACATACTTCCGCTGTTCAGCAAGGGTTACGTATGGGTATGATACTTTTTATTGTGTCTGAGATTATGTTTTTTTTTGCTTTTTTTTGGGCGTTTTTTACTTCCTCTATATCTCCTGTTTTTAATATTGGAGGTGTTTGGCCTCCTGTAGGGATAGAAGCTATCAGTCCATGGGGATTACCGTTTTTAAATACTATTCTCTTACTTTCTTCTGGGGCAAGTGTAACATGGGCTCACCACGCGATTGTTGCTGGCTTTAAAAAGGAAGCTTTACAGGGTTTAGGAGTGACACTAGCGTTCGCAATTGCTTTTACCGGTATGCAGGGTGTTGAATATATGCATGCCCCTTTTGGTATGTCAGATGGGGTATACGGTTCAGTCTTTTATATGGCTACAGGATTTCATGGATTTCATGTTATTATTGGAACAATCTTTTTAGCTATCTGTACCATAAGATTGTATTGGGACCATTTTAGTCGTCAACATCATTTTGGTTTTGAGGCTGCTGCATGGTATTGGCACTTTGTTGATGTTGTGTGGTTATTTCTTTTCCTTACAATTTATTGGTGGGGATTTAATGTAATAGTTTAGTTTTATTTTATGGAAAAGGCTAAGAGATACAGTGAAACTGATTTAGCCGATTTTTATTCGGTAAGTCCTGTATTTAAAAAATATTCTCAATTTAATCTCTGGTCAGAAAGTTTTAGTGAGTATAATAATATTAAATATTGTGAAATTTATTTTTCTAAATATTTTTTGGGACTCACCCAAAAATATCTTTTAGAAAATTTTAGTGAGTCTTTTTTATTAACTCTCAATAATAGTCCAAATTTTTTGAAATTTATTAAGTCAGGTTTTTTTAAGTACATTAATTTTCATTTCTTAGTATTATTCCAAAGTAACCGTTTTTTTTTTGGTGGGAATTCTTTTCAAGAAGTAGAAATTTTTGTAGAAGAGTATTTTCAAAGATATGTTCAAATTTTTTTTGAGCAAGATTTGTTAATATGTCTAGTTGCGTGTATTAATGAAATAGTGCCTAAATCTTTTCGAGAATGTTTAAATAATCGTCTTAAACTTGTTTACAATGATTTTTTAATTGTTGAGTTAAACACTAAAGCTTTATCAAATTCAGTAGTAATTTTAAATTTAACAAAAAGTGATAAAAGTACGTATTATTATTTAGGCTTTATTGATTATAAGAATATAATAAGAAAATTTTATTTTGATAGGTCTAAAGTTAACATACCGATTAAAACAAAAAGCTTTTATTTTTTTTTTAATGGATTTTCTCATAAAATTTATAAATCTTTAAGTGTTCTTAAAGAGATACCAGAAGCTAGAAACCCAACTTTTTTTTTAGAAGATACTATTTATAATTGGGGTTATTGTATAATTAATGTATATAAAAAAGGACGTCCTCAAAATTTTAATTATGATTTTTTTAAATCCTTAACAGGTTATAAATATTTTACTTTTAACCGAGAGGTGGAATCTTCTTTAAAATCTAACGTATCTATTGAGTTTAGGGGCAAGTGGTTCTTTTATACTTTTTCCAAATGTTCTTACAAGTCGTTTAATACATTCCTTTTTGACAAAATAAAAAAAGATAGTAAGAATTACAATATTGATTTTTATCTTTTGTTAGAGTCTTGTCAGGTTTTAATTAGTTTTGACAAGAGAAGAAATAATATAGGTATTTATCGTGATAGTGTTGATGTTTTTATTGAAGATATAAAATCAATATATCCAAAGCTGGTCGATACAACTGTTATAAAATTTTCAAAGCCTTTTGAGTCTACTCTTAATAAATTTTTCAACAATATTTATTTAAGAAGAGGTTTAGATAATCTAACGAAGCATGAGAAAGTTTTCTTAGTAGTTTGCAAAAAGGCGTTTAAAAAACTAGAATATTTTCTTGAAACTACTTATAAAGTAAAAAGTTTACTGTATTTTTTTGATGAGAATAGTTGTGAATTTTGTTTAAATATTGAGGATATCTTCAATAGTAAATTCAATAATTCTTATACTAAATTTAAAGTGGCTAATAAGTACCCACGCCACGCGTCAAAAGTAGATCTTTTAAATATGTCAAATACTTTTAAAGATTTTTATAAGTATTTCGGGGAAGAGTTTACAGCTATACCCGTAACTAATTCGATAAATTATAAAAAAAAAAGAGTACAAAATATTATTTTTAGTCATCGTTTTATTCAGTCTAGACAAAGAGTGAATAAAATAAAATTATTTTTGTTGTTAAATTTCAGTAACAAGTGGGGCTTATATTATTGTATAAATTTTTCAAATATTAACAAATTTTTGTTTTTATTTCATCTAAATTCGCGTGGCTACAAATACCTTTTTAAATATAATGGTGCGTTTTCTTTTTCAGATAAGTTTTATATAATAAAAATGAATTTATTGTTTAATTTTTGTTTTTTAAGTTATAACTTGTTTAATAATAATTTTTCCTGTGTTCAAAGTAATTTTTTAATAAAAAATAAAAAAATTTATGGTCCAACATTAGAGGAAAAAGTTAATGTTACTTACGTAAGTACAAAGAGGGTTTGTAGAAAAAAAGCTAGGTTAGAAGTTTCTGATTATGAAGACGATGAAAATATTTTAGAAGAATTTATAGTAGATCTGTTTTCAAAGTAAGGCAATGGCAATTTAATATCGTTTATGGTATCTTTACGATTAAACAATACAAAGTATGAAAAATAAACTCTTTATATATATATTTTAAAAGTTCGATAGCTAACTTTGTAGTCTATAATATTTTTTATCTATACATGTTTTACAGCCCATTAGAACAATTTCAAATACTTCCTCTTTTAAGTTTCGGTGTTGGTTTATTTGATTTTTCAATAACTAACGCAATGATAACAACATGCGTTGGTTTAGCTTTTTTTTGTTTTGTTTATTATTGTCTCTCAGCTTATGGTTTGAGTTGTTTCCCAACTAGATGGCAATTAGTTTTAGAAAGTCTTTATTTAAGTACCGCAGGTCTTGTATGGGATAGTGTTGGTCAACAAGGTCAAAAATATTTTCCTTTTTTATTTGTAATTTTCAGTTTCATTTTGATATCTAATGTTTCAGGTCTTGTACCCTACTCTTTTACGATAACAAGTCACCTTATTCAAACAATGGTTTTAGCCTTGACAGTCTTTGTTGGTGTAATGATTATTTGTGCTTCAAAACACGGTTTTCACATGCTAAGTTTATTTTTGCCTGGCGGAACTTCTATGGTTTTGGCTTTTTTATTAGTTCCTATAGAAATAGTTTCATATGTATTTAAGCCTCTTAGTTTAGCGGTTCGTCTTTTTGCTAATATGATGGCAGGACATACTTTATTAAAAGTAATCGCGGGATTTGCGTGGGCTATGATGGGTAGCGGCGGATTGCTATTAGTTGCTCATATAGTACCGTTAGCAGTTTTGGTTATTCTTTTTGGACTTGAATTAGCAGTTGCTTTAATTCAAGCTTATGTTTTTACAATCTTGAGTTGTATTTATATAAACGACGCGATTGTTCTTCATTAATAAGATTAAACAATTCAAATTTAAGTGTAGTGTTTTCTTTTTTTTATTTAAATATTAAATTTGTTTAAAATAAAAAAATAAGGGTATAAGGCATAGACAATTTTTTTTCGCATGTCTTTCTCTAAGCATTTTTAGCTCAGTGGATAGAGCATCGGTCTTCTAAATCGTGGGTCGTAGGTTCGAATCCTATAAAATGTAACGCATGAAATTCGCTTTAATATTCCAAAATGACACTGCAGCTTTTTTGCCTGAGCTGTTTCTTGCAATTTCTATATTAGTTGTTTTGTTACACGGCAGTTTTTTAGGGGTATCTGCTGCTTCTCTTTATACTTATCTTACCCCAAGTATGGTTCGTTTAACGTCAACGATTTTGTTTTTAAGTTTCTTTTTAGTGCTTAATAATCCTGTTGAATCTCAAACTTTATGGAATGCTATTTTTGTTACTGATAACATAGGAACTTGGTCTAAATTAATAGTTTTTTTAGGTCTTCTATTTTGTGTATTGGTAAGTGAATCTTATATGTTTTCAGCTCGTTTTAGGGCTTATGAGTTTTTTGTTTTTATTATTGGTATTGGTTTAAGTTTGTGTTTGTTGATTTCTTCATATGACCTTCTTTCTATTTACCTGAGTATGGAGTTTTTGTCACTTATTTTTTATGTATTAGCGGCTTGGAAAAAGAATTCGTATTTTTCTGCTGAGGCTGGCTTAAAATATTTTATTTTAGGTTCAGTTGCTTCTATATTCTTCCTATTTGGGGCGTCTTTAATTTATTTTGCTATGGGTACCACAAATTTAGGGTCTTTAACCCTATTAACAGAAAATTTAACAACATCCTCACCTTTTGTTTATTTAGGGCTTGTGTGTGTGGTTTCTGCTTTATTATTTAAGATAGGTGCGGCTCCTTATCATATGTGGATAGCGGACGTATACGAAGGTGCTCCTACTTTGGTAGGTTTTATTTTTGCTGTGGTACCTAAATTTGCTTTTTTTGTTGTGATATTGCGATTATCTTTTACAAGTTTTTGGTCATTTTTTCCTAGTTTATGGGAAAACTTTTTTTGTGTCTGCGGTCTACTAAGTCTTTTTATTGGGTGTATTTGTGGTTTAGGTGAAACAAAAATAAAGCGTCTTCTTGCCTTTAGTAGCGTAGGTCATGTAGGTTTTTTATGTCTTGGGTTAGCTAGTGGAAATATAGAAGGTATACAAGCAGTTTTGTTTTATCTTTCAGTTTATATGCTTACAGCAGCTTTTTTATGGGTTTATATCTTACATCTGGACCTATCTTCTACTTCTGGAAGTACTCTTTTAACGTTTTCAGATTCTATAGGTTTAGTTAGATCAAATCCACTTATGGGATTCGGGGTTGCATTAATGATTTTTTCTCTTGCTGGAATACCCCCGTTTGGTGGTTTTTTTGCAAAATTAAATATTTTTGTAAGTTTAGTTGATTCATCGTTCTATATTGTATCTATCTTTATTGTTATTACTAGTGTTGTTTCAGCATTCTATTATATACGTTTGATAAAGATTTTCTATTTTGAAAAGAACAAAAATTGGTTTTTTTTTGCTCCTTTGTCAAAAGGTGCAGCAATGGTTTTAGTTTTAAGCGGTTTAACTATTATCTTTTTTATGCTTAGCCCTAATATCTTTTATCTTTTGACATACAAGGTAGGTCTAGGTCTTATGTTTTAATAATTAGCTAATGTCTTTTACTACACATTCTAAACCTTTATCGCAATTATGGTCTTCATCGGTTATTAGCTCGTCATTGAGTGGTTTCTCTTCTAGGTGGTTATTTTCCACCAACCACAAAGATATTGGTACGTTATATTTAATCTTTGGCGGTTTCTCGGGAGTTCTTGGTACAGCAATGTCTGTTCTTATTCGGTTACAACTGGCTAGCCCTGGCAACCAATTCTTAGGAGGAAATCATCAGTTGTACAATGTTATTGTAACAGCTCATGCTTTTTTAATGATTTTTTTTATGGTTATGCCAATTCTTATCGGTGGGTTTGGTAATTGGTTTGTACCTTTAATGATTGGTGCTCCTGATATGGCTTTTCCCCGTATGAATAATATTAGTTTTTGGTTGTTACCCCCTTCTTTAATTCTTCTTCTAGCTTCTTCTTTAGTAGAATCTGGAGCTGGTACAGGTTGGACGGTGTACCCACCGCTTAGTGGTATTCAAGCGCATTCGGGCCCTTCAGTTGATTTAGCAATATTTAGTCTTCACCTTTCAGGGGCTGCTTCTATTTTAGGTGCTATAAACTTTATTACAACAATTTTTAATATGAGAGCACCTGGTATGACAATGGATAGATTGCCTCTTTTTGTGTGGTCTGTATTAATTACAGCGTTTTTATTATTGTTATCACTTCCTGTTTTGGCAGGTGGAATTACAATGTTGTTAACAGATCGTAATTTTAATACTACCTTTTTTGACCCTGCCGGTGGTGGTGATCCAGTATTATATCAGCATTTATTTTGGTTCTTTGGTCACCCTGAAGTATATATATTAATTTTACCAGGATTTGGTATTGTTAGTCATATTTTATCTACTTTTGCAAGAAAACCTGTATTCGGGTATTTAGGTATGGTTTACGCCATGCTATCAATAGGTATACTTGGTTTTATTGTATGGGCTCACCACATGTTTACAGTAGGTTTAGACATTGACACAAGGGCTTATTTTACAGCAGCTACTATGATTATTGCCGTACCTACAGGTATTAAAATTTTCAGTTGGATCGCAACTTTATGGGGCGGTTCTATTAGGTTAAAAACCCCTATGTTATTTTCTATAGGTTTTCTTTTTCTTTTTACAATAGGTGGGTTAACCGGTGTTGTTTTAGCAAATTCGGGAGTTGATATTGCTTTACATGATACCTATTATGTGGTTGCACATTTTCATTATGTATTGAGTATGGGAGCAGCTTTTACAATGTTTGCAGCTTTCTATTTTTGGATAGGTAAAATGACAGGTTTAGCTTATCCGGAAATATTAGGTCAAATACATTTTTGGCTTATGTTTTTAGGTGTTAATTTAACTTTTTTCCCAATGCATTTTTTAGGTCTTGCAGGTATGCCCCGACGTATCCCAGATTATCCAGATTCTTATGCTGGGTGGAATGGTTTAGCCTCTTTTGGTTCCATTTTATCGTCTATTGCATCATTATTCTTTTTCTTTGTTGTGTATATTACCCTTACAAGAGGTTCGGTTGAAGAATCAAATCCTTGGGTAAAAGGTAGAGGTCTTGCTTTTCCGGTATTGCCTAGTAAGTCTTCAGCACCGGTTAATAAATAAATATTAATTCTAGGTTATGGAGTTTCAATTGAAAAAGCAAGTTAACTAAAAATTATTGGGTGTGTTAAGGTGGTTGTGTCAGGGCTTGTAACTCAGTGGTAGAGTGTACGCCTGATAAGCGTAAAGTCGATCGTTCAATTCGATCCAGGCCCATAGAGGTAGTTTTTTAAAAAAGTAAAAGTTTTTAATTAGTCCTTTTCGTCTAATGGTTAGGACGTTGCCTTTTCACGGCGAAAATACGGGTTCAATTCCCGTAAAGGATTAATTGATATGATAATTTTAATATTTTAAAAACTAATCATATCAGTATAATAGTTATTTTTATTAATTTTAAATATAATGTTTAGTTCCTTGATTGTATACGCTACAAGTCTTACGAGACTTGTACCTGTTCAAACTTTTCAGGTGTTTGGGCATGAGATTGTTATTAATGTATCCAAAAAATATTTGTTGGCTACATTAACTTTTTTACATCATCATAGTAATGGTAATTTTCAAATGCTTACATCTATTTCAGGTGTAGATTATCCAGAAAGAGAAGAACGTTTTGAAATTGTTTACGATCTTTTAAATATAAGATCTAATTGCAGGCTTAGAATTAAAACCCACACGGATGAAATAAACCCGCTGCCTTCGGTAGTAAATCTTTTTCCTTCAGCAAACTGGTGGGAGCGTGAAATTTGGGATTTATTTGGAGTTTTTTTCTCTAATCACCCGGATTTACGCCGTATTTTAACAGATTATGGTTTTGAAGGACATCCGTTAAGAAAAGATTTCCCTCTTAGTGGGTATTTTGAATTGCGTTATGATGAAGACCAAAGAGTTGTTGTCTGTGAAGCTATTGAATTAAGTCAAGAGTTTCGTTCATTTAATTTTCATGTTCCTTGGGCGCAAAATAATTTAATTAGTTAATGTCGAGGTTTAATGTAAATGCTATACTTAGTTGGGTAGATTCTCATATTATTGATTACCCAACGGCTATGAATTTGAATTATAATTGGAGTTTCGGTTCAACAGCGGGTTTTTGTTTGGTTATTCAAATTCTTAGTGGGGCTTTTTTAGCTATGCATTATGCAGGAGAAACGCATTATGCTTTTTCAAGTGTTGAGCATATTATGCGTGACGTTAAGAGTGGTTGGTTAATTCGTTACATGCATGCTAATGGAGCTTCGTTTTTCTTTATTGTTGTTTATGCTCATATTTTTAGAGGTTTGTATTATGGTTCATATATGGAGCCTCGTCAACAATTGTGGTGGTCTGGAGGAGTTATCTATGTTTTAATGATGGCAACAGCTTTTATTGGTTATGTTTTACCGTGGGGTCAAATGAGCTTTTGGGGTGCTACTGTTATTACTAGTCTATTCTCTATTTTTCCTTTTATAGGTAAAGAGGTTGTTATGTGGTTATGGGGGGGGTTTACAGTAGGTAATCCAACTTTAAATCGTTTTTTTAGTTTGCATTATTTATTGCCTTTTATTATTGCTGGTTTAGTGTTTGTTCATTTGGGTCTTTTACATAAAGATGGTTCTAACAATCCTTTAGGTATAAAAACTAAAACAGCTAATATTAATTTTTATCCTTATATTTATGTAAAAGACCTGGTCGCTTTTTTTGTGTTGTTGTCACTATTATCTATTGTTATATTTTACTTTCCTAATAGTTTAGGGGACCCAGATAATTATTTAGAAGCGGACCCTTATGGTACTCCAGCCCATATTGTTCCTGAGTGGTATTTTTTACCTTTTTATGCTATATTACGGGTAATTCCAAATAAAGTTGGGGGTATTCTTACTATGGGAGGAGCTATAGCTATAATTTTCATATACCCTCTTTTAAACACATCTATTTTGCGTAGTGGTAATTTTCGACCAATTTACGCCGTAGTTTTTTGGCTTTTTGTTGCTGATTTTTGCCTATTGGCTTGGTCAGGAACTACTCCAGTGGATGATTATTTTAAAGTGGTTGGAGCTGTAGTTTCTATAGGCTATTTTTCTTTTTTTGTTTTTGGTGGTTTATTTGTAGGTTGGTTAGAAAAAACTCTTGCGGTTAGAGTATTGAGTATGAGATCTACAAGAGTAAGGTAAAAATAAAAGGGTGTTTGTGATTAAATGTTGGTTTTTTTTAATTGTGCTCATATCATGAAATTTTCACATAAAAATATCATTAGAATAACTTTAATTGTTTTTTTTTCCTTGTATTACTGTTCTATTGGGAGCATGGATGCATCGCATCCATGGCAAGTGGGTTTCCAAGATCCCGCTACTCCAATAATGGAAGGTATCATTTTTTTTAATGGTTTGTTAATGGCTTTTATGCTGTTTATTGCTTGTCTTGTAGGTTGGTTACTGTATAAATCTTTAACGTTATTTAACGAGGCAGATCATAAAGATGCTGTAGGCTTTAATCATTCCACATTACTTGAGGTTGTTTGGACAATTATTCCAGCAGGAATTTTAATGGTTATTAGTGTACCTTCATATAATTTGTTATATGCAATGGATGAGGTTATTGACCCCAGTCTTACCATAAAAGTTGTTGGTCACCAGTGGTACTGGTCATACGAGTGTTCTGATTTTGAAGTATCTCCAGCCCTTAAACAAGATAATTTAAATCAAGTTGAAATAAGTTATAAAGCTTTAAAAGATATGGCGGATTTGATAGAGTATAGTCGGGTAGAAGTAGCTAAGGGCGAAAAACAAACTCAGATAGGTATAATTAAAGAGTTTTTAGAACCATTTGAAAAAGGTATAAAAGATATACCTCAAGGTGCTACTGAGATGTTATCTCGTCGTTTAGAATGGCTTGTCATAAATATTTTGGGTAACGAGGGTCGCAAAGAATTTTATGGTCCTTTAGAGTCACATTTAACAGGGGAAATGGTATCTATTTTATCTGAGGTTAAAGGACAATTATCAAAAGGGTCACTTATAAAAGAACAGCAAGATTTAGTTATTAAAGCTTTAAAAATTTTTAAGCAATATATAAGAATTGTAAATGAAACTGAGCTTACAGCAAAAACTATGGATTTATTTAAGTCTCTAGATGAAATTAAACCAGGCAAAGATAACACACCTTCAAGTGATGGCAATTCTGGGGGGTTATCTGAAACGGAAAATTTAGACTCTAATACAGGTTCTATTGTTTCGGAATTAAATAAAGTTGATGAGACTAGTTATAAGTGGTTAGAACTTAGGGCAGCTGAAGAATTTTATGATGGGGCTGAGACAGAATTAAGTAGAGCTTTAACACAAGTTTTTGAGGCCGAGTGTGTGTGTCTAAGAGCTCTTGCACGCGGTGAAATAAAAATTCCTATAGAGGAAATGATGGCTAATTTAGATGAGGGGAGAATAAGGCTTGACAAAGCCTTAGTAGAAGCAGAAATTGCTGAGAATAATTTAATTGATACTCAGTTAATTGCTCATCAATTAAGATTAACTCGATCTGAAAGAGAAGGGTATAGCAGTGAGTTTGATTGGGATACCGCTAATGTAGAATTCAAATTTTTAGATAACGAATTAGAAAATGCAAGGATAGAGTTAACGAATGCTAAAGCCAGCGCTAAATGGGCAAAAATTGATTTACTTGCTTCACAGGTTAATGCTTTAACTGCAGAGTATTTCCAAGCTGATGCTGAATGGGCTTTGAAAGACCCATCTATAATACGAAGTAAAGTATTACTTAAAGACGGTTATGACGGCTGGACTAAAAAATTAACTTCAGAATCAAAAAAAGTTTTGGACAGTCATGAGCTTAAATTTATGCTTGCACATGAAGAGTTAAAAAGTGCTAACACAATTTTAGACAGATTTCAATCAGGCTTAACCGAAGAAGAAGTGAGTAAGTGTAACTCTATAGCTGATAGTTCGGAATCGGAATTTATGGCTATAGAAAAACAAACAATCTCAGTTTCTGATGAATTTGAAAGAGGTAAATCTATTTTAGCAAACGCCAAGGATGAACTAAATAATTACAAAGCAGTATCAAATCGAGCTGATATTAGATTAGAAAGGTCTCAAGCTGCATTTGATAAATTTAAAGCGGTATCAAACAGAGCTAAAGCGGTTTCAAAAGGTGCTGAGTTATTTTTTAAAACTTCTAAAGAAAAATTAACTGGTGTTGAGTTAGATTTTAATTCTAGTATAACACTAGATAGTCTTATTGAAAAATACGCTAGTGTTAAATCTGAATTTGATAAAGCAGTATCTTTGGTAAACATAGCTAAATCGGATTTAGTTAACGCTAAAAATAGACTCGATATTGTTAAAGGATACGTTGATAATACGGAAAAAAGACTTGAGGATACCCCAGTTATTTATGAGTTACCTAAAGTAACAGACAAATCTAATGAGTATTTTGATAATTTTTTATGGGAAATACATAATGAAGATCTTATCACAGTAAAAGCTCAATTAAAAGGTTCTGAAGCTGTTGTAAAAGAATCTAAAATAGTGTTATCTAACGCGGAGCAAATTTTAACTGAATCTTTTATTAAATTAATTGAGGTTGAGCTAAAAAAAGGTAAAGCTTTAATAAACTTATTAAAATTTGATTTAGATACTGCCTATGTTTCATCTAGTGATGAAAGGTTAGTGGACATTGAAACATATATTGGAAACCTTGAGTTAAGTTTGGGTCATGCTGTTCGTAACAAAGTAATTTCTACTTTTGACACTGAAAGCTCAGATTGTCTAAAAGTTATAATTAATATGCTAGATAATGATTTATCTAAAGCCTCACTTGTTTCGGATTCTGTTAAACCAGCCTTTATTTCTGACACGTCTGGTTCTAATATTTCAGAGCTGATTGAATCTGCTGTAGATTATGCGTGGGTAAAAACGCTTAAAGTGGATGTAAGTGCTGCTATCTCGGATTACGCTGAAGCCTCACGTATGCTTAGTCACGCCCGTAAAATATTAGATAAAACTGAAAATGATCTTTTATCTAGTTATAAGTTTAAAAAAAACAACTCCATGGAGAGCCTTATAGCCCTCCAAAGAGCAACAGAAACTAGTTTAAAAACTACTTCAAACTGGATTGAAAAAGCTTTGGTATCTTCTTCTGCTATTGAGACTATTTTGGAACCCGGAAGTTTACAAGCAAAATCTTCATGTGAAGTATTAAAAGCAAAAGCGGAATTAGATAACGTTAAATGGTTTGCTGCTAGAGTATCAAGAAGTTTAGATACTCCTATGCAAGAAGCTGTTAAACCTTTTAACCGCCAATTTTCTGATGTTTCCGTAGTAGATACCAATAGTGCTTTACCAAGCGATAATGGTTTAATTGGTTCAGATTCATCTGGGGAAGATGGTAATTCTGGTAATAAAAAATCAAAAGAAGAAATACAAGATATGTTATCTAAATTAAAAAGTAGAGAAATTGACTATACTCATGCAGGTTTACGTGAGGAAGTCTTACAAACATTTAAAGAATTGCTTGAAACTGTAGACCAAAATACTGCAGATGACGTTAAAAATATGTTATACGAAGCTCTTCTTTCAATTACTAATGAAGAAGGAGAAAAAAACAAATCTTTAAAAACCCAAATAAAAATGATTCATGATTTAATTGAGCATCATAAAGAAAACGAGGTGGAAGAAGATATAACAGAAAGACAACGTATTAATTTTGATTCATATCTTATTGCTGACGATGATTTAGTTATCCCTGAAGTATCAGGTACTGGTAAAGCCGGTAAGGTTTTCCGTCTTCTTGAAGTGGATAATCGCTTAGTTGTTCCAACTAATACTCATATCCGTGTTCTTGTAACCTCAGCAGATGTACTTCATTCTTGGGCAGTACCAAGTTTAGGGGTGAAGGTTGATGCGTGTCCCGGTAGATTAAATCAAGTTTTTCTTTTTATTAAAAGAGAAGGTGTTTTTTACGGTCAATGTAGTGAACTTTGTGGTGTTAATCACGGTTTTATGCCTATTGTAGTCCAAGCTGTTAACCAAGACGAGTATTTAACCTGGGTTGGTAAAAGATTATGCTCTTAACCTTTTTGTTCCTTCTTCTTCTTTTAGGAATTGTTGGTTTAATTTTTATTCCTTCTAGTCAAAAGTTAATTATGCGGCAATTTGCTCTCGGTATTACATCGGCGGTTTTTGTCTCTTCGTTATTTTTGTGGTTAGGTTTTGATCAGTCAACACCTAAATTTCAATTTGTTGTTGATAGTTTATGGTTACCTATATCCAATATTAATTTAATTTTAGGTGTTGACGGGATTTCTCTTTTTTTTATTATTTTAACAACATTAATTTTTCCTCTTTGTTTATTGGCTTCTTGGTCTTTTGATAAAGGTGAAGTAAAAACTTATTTAATTAGCTTTCTATGTATGGAGCTGGTTTTACTTTTAGTTTTTACAAACTTAGATTTATTGTTTTTTTATATATTTTTTGAGGCTGTCTTAATCCCAATGTTTTTAGTTATTGGTATTTACGGGTCACGTGAAAGAAAAATACGTGCGGCTTACATGTTTTTTTTGTATACTCTTTTAGGTTCTTTATTTATGTTAATAGGTATAGTTTATATTTACCTTTTTGCTGGAAGTACAAACTATGAAGCATTATCAGTTATAAATTTTTCATCTTATGATCAAAAGTGGTTATGGCTTGCTTTTTTTGCCTCATTTGCTGCTAAAGTTCCTATGTTACCTGTACACATTTGGTTACCTGAAGCCCATGTCGAAGCCCCAACGGCTGGTTCAGTAATTTTGGCGGGGATCTTACTAAAATTAGGATCTTACGGGTTTTTACGTTTTTCTTTGGGCCTTTTTCCATTAGCTTCTGTGTATTTCACACCTTTTATTTTTAGTCTCAGTTTATTGGGCGTAGTATATACCTCATTAACAGCTATACGTCAGACAGATTTAAAACGTTTAATTGCTTATACTTCAGTGGCTCATATGAATTTAGTAATGATAGGTCTGTTTACAGGTACAGTAATCGGGGTAGAGGCTGCTATTTTACAAAGTTTAAGTCATGGATTTGTATCTTCTGCACTTTTCCTTATTATTGGGGTTTTGTATGATCGTTGGCATAGTCGAGTTGTTAAATATTATGGAGGGCTTACTCATACTATGCCAATCTTTATAATTATTTTTCTTTTTTTTACAATGGCTAATTTAGGTTTACCTGGAACATCAAGTTTCATAGGTGAATTTCTTTTATTAGTTTCTGCTTTTGAAGCAAATAGTACAGCTTGTTTTTTTGCTGCAACTTCAATGATTTTAGGTGGTGGTTATTCTCTTTGGTTATTTAATCGTATAGCTTACGGTAATATTAAAATAATTGGGGTTGACTTAAGTTTACGAGAATTTATGATTTTTTTACCTCTTGTTATAGGTACCCTTTTTATGGGTATTTACCCCAATTTATTCTTTTCTGCGATGCATGCAACAGTTTCGAATTTGGTATGGGTTGATTTGTGGTTGTAGTTTGTAGTAGTAAAAAAGTTCTTTTAGTCTAATGCCTAGTTTAACATCTAGAAGGATATTGTTATTTATAACAAAGGTACGGGTTCAAGTCCCGTAAAGGACTAAGATGTATTTAAACATAGTTTTTTTACCCCTACTTGGTTCTCTTGTTGCAGGATTTTTTGGACGTTTCCTTGGAGGCCGCGGTGCTGGTTTAGTAACTATATCTTGTATTGGCCTTAGTTTTTTTCTAAGTGGTTTTGCTTTTTACGAGGTAGGTTTAGGAGGAAGTTCTACTTATCTTTATTTAATGCCTTGGTTAGAGTCTGATTCTTTCCATGTTGATTGGGCTTTTTGCTTTGACAGTTTAACTGTCGTTATGCTTATTGTAGTTACTTTTATTTCAACTTTGGTGCATTTATATTCCACAGAGTATATGGGGGGGGATCCTCACCTGCCCCGTTTTATGAGTTACTTATCATTGTTTACATTTTTTATGTTAATATTGGTAACTGCTGATAACTTTGTTCAAATGTTTGTGGGTTGGGAAGGGGTTGGTCTTTGCTCTTATTTATTAATTAATTTTTGGTTTACTCGTATCCAAGCTAATAAAGCTGCTATTAAAGCTATGTTGGTTAATAGAGTTGGTGATTTTGGATTAGCTTTAGGTATTTTCGGTATTTTTATTTGTTTTGGTGCAGTTGATTATGCCACTGTTTTTGCTTTAGCTCCTCAACTTGCCTCATTTAGTTTAAATTTTTTTAATGTTGAGTTTGGTGCTCTTAATCTTATAGGAATTTTATTGTTTGTAGGAGCGGTAGGTAAATCTGCTCAATTGGGTTTACATACTTGGTTACCTGATGCTATGGAAGGTCCTACCCCTGTTTCAGCTCTTATTCACGCAGCAACAATGGTTACTGCTGGTGTTTTTTTACTTGCTCGTTGTTCTCCCTTATTAGAATATTGCCCTAAAGCACTTACTGTTATTAGTGTAGTAGGTGGTATGACAGCTTTTTTTGCAGCTACAACAGCTTTAGTTCAAAACGATTTAAAACGAGTTATTGCTTATTCTACTTGTAGTCAATTAGGTTACATGGTTTTTGCATGTGGTCTTTCTAATTACTCTGTCGCAGTGTTTCATTTAGGGAATCATGCTTTTTTCAAGGCTCTTCTTTTTCTTGGAGCCGGTTCTGTAATCCATGCGGTTGGAGACGAACAAGATATGCGTAAAATGGGGGGATTACGTAAATTACTACCTTTTACATATGCTATGATGGTAATTGGTTCTTTAGCTCTTATGGGTATGCCCTTTTTAACAGGATTTTATTCTAAAGATGTTATATTAGAGGTAGGTTATGCAACATATTCTAATGCTTCGCATTTTGCATACTGGTTGGGTAGTTTAGCCGCTTTTTGTACTGCTTTCTATTCAATACGTCTTCTGGCTTTATGTTTTTTATCAGAACCCAATGGCAGTAGATCCTTATTACTTTCTGCTTCAGAGGGTGGTTGGCCAATAGGTTTGGTTTTAGGTATATTGGCTTTGCCAAGTATGTTCATTGGTTACTTAGGGCGTGATCTCTTTATTGGTCTAGGTACAGATTTTTGGGGAAATTCGTTATTTTGTATGCCTACTAATTTAAGCATTATAGATGCGGAATTTATGTCAACTGACGTAAAAATTTTTCCTCTGTGTTGTAGTGTTATTGGAGGATTAATTTCCTTTCTTTTATATAGAGGTTATAATTACAATTTATTTTTATGGAAAACATCATTTTTAGGTAGAAAATTTTACACTTTTTTGAATCGAAAGTGGTTATTTGATAAGGTTTATAATGAGATTATAACTCAAAATTTACTAGATTTTGGGTATCATTTTACTTATAAATCAATTGATCGCGGGCTTATTGAAAGTTTAGGACCTTTTGGTTTATCAAACGTACTTGTAGAGCAAGTTAATAAAGCTCGGCTATGGCATTCAGGTTATTTATATCATTATTTAGTAATTTTAGGTTGGAGTAATTTTTTATTTGGAATTTGTTTTGTGTTTGGTTTTCAATTTTCACGTATTTTAGCATTGCTAGTCTTTATTGTATTATGGTCGATCCTATAATTTTCATTCTTATTGCAACTCTTGGGGGTACTCTCGGAGTTAAGGTTACTAGTACACAAAATCCTGTATATAGTGGTCTTTATCTTGTGCTACTTTTCTTCTTGGGCTCTGCAATTTCGTTTTTATTGGGTTTAGAGTTTATGGCTTTACTTTTTTTATTGGTTTACGCTGGTGCTATTGCAGTATTGGTGCTGTTTGTTGTTATGATGTTAGACGTAAAAGCTATCGAAAGTCCGTGGTCTGCAAAAAAAAAACGTTTATTGTATTTAGGGGCTTTGATTTTTGTATTCTTTTTGATATCTGCAATATATAGTAAAGACTTACAAAAGTTACTTACTATGTTGTCAACGGTTTATATAAGTTCATTAGTTTCTTTTGGTTTAGTGTCTTATGAAGAAGAAATAAAAACATTATTTCATCCAGTGATTCTTAACAAAACAGTTAATGATAATTTAAAAAGATTTCAAGAGCGAAGTAAAAGAAAAAGAAAAGGTGAACCTGAACCATCTGCCAAAGAAGTTAAAAAAACTTTTAAAGACTTTATGGACGAAAGAATTGAAATGTGGCACCATTTATGTGATTCAGAAGGGCTAACAGAGTTTTTGCGTTTACTATTCCACAAAGAAAATATAGAGGGATCTTATGGGTTAAATACAATGTGGTTTATAGAATTCGATTCCTCTTGTGCATTAAACGATCCTAGTTATCTTTTATACTCAACTCACGCAATATTATTAATAATAGCTGGAATTATTCTTTTAATAGCTATGGTAGGAGCCATTAGTTTAACTTTACAAAAAAATTGTCCCGAATCTTTATACCGTCAATTAGGGCGTGAATCTAAAAATGCCGTTTTCTCTATAAAAGAAAAACCATCGTTTAGGCCTAATAATCTACGTGATTTAGAAGTTTTACCCTAATTATGATTAATATATCAATTAATGAGCTTCTTGTTTGGGTAAAAAAAGGTTCCACAGTTATACAAGCTTGTCAAGCTGCAGGTGCAAACATACCACGGTTTTGTTATCATGATAAGCTTTTTATAGCAGGTAATTGTCGAATGTGCCTTGTCGAAGTAAGTAATGCTCCCAAGCCACAAGCATCATGCGCATTACCCTTTTTACCCAATCTAAGAATTTTTACAAATACGGCCTTAGTACGTAAGGCACAAGAATCTGTAATGGAATTGCTTCTTCTTCACCACCCTTTAGATTGCCCTGTGTGCGATCAGGGAGGAGAATGTGAGCTTCAGGAACAAAGTTTCAATTTTGGATCAGACAGAGGGAGATTTTTATTTTTTAAAAATTCTTTGGGAGACACTTTTTGGGGCGGGTTAATAAAAACAGTGTTACGAAGATGTATTGTTTGTACACGGTGCGTACGATATACTCATCAGATTGGAGGAAATGATTCTTTAGGGACTTCCAACCGAGGAGGTCACTCTGAGATTGGGATGTTTAAAGAAAGTGTATTAAAAAGTGAAACTTCAGGTGGAGTTATTGAATTGTGTCCCGTTTGTTGGTATAACCCACGGTTAGCTTTATAATATTATGTTTTTTTTAAAAGAATATTACCCAGTACTAATTTTTTTAGGTTTTAGTCTTGTTCTAGCTTCTATTATTTTTGGTGCTTCTTATACATTAGCTTTTTCAGAATCAGACAATGAAAAATTATCATCTTATGAATGTGGGTTTGATCCTTATGAAGATGCTCGTAATGCTTTTGATGTGCGTTTTTATTTAGTTGCTATTTTGTTTCTTCTATTTGATATTGAAACCGTTTTTCTTTTTCCTTGGGCAGTTTCCTTAAGTGAATTACCATCAGTTGGGTATTGGTCCATGATGGATTTTCTTTTTGAGTTAGTTATTGGGTTTGTATACGCTTGGCAAATTGGCAGTTTAGATTGGGAATGATAGGTATAGATTATAAACGTCGTAAAGCTTTTGCTTTATACGAGTCTCGTCGTAAAGCATTGCAAGCTGTAGCAACAAACCAAAATTTAGAGGTTTCTTTAAGGTGGTGGGCTCAATTAGAAAAATCAAAATTGCCAAGGCAAAGTAGCTTGAGTAGAGTTCATAATCATTGTATTGATACCAACAGGTCACGTTCGGTTCTAAGTTTTTATAAGTTATCTCGTCTTCAATTTAGACGTTTAGCGTCAAAGGGTTCTTTTTCTGGTTTACGAAAAGCATGTTGGTAATATTCTTAACAAGTTTTTAAATAAAAACATTATTTATAGGTAAAGTGCACGTAAAGTTAAGGTTGTGGAACAATCATACCTTTAATACTAAGAATAATATCTTTGTTTTTAATTTTCAGTGAAGATAGTTATTTACAAACATCAACTGACTATTAAAGAGGTATTTGTAGTTTCTTTAGATTATTCGTAAAATTTTAAATATTTATATATATATGCCTCAATTTGATACAATGACTTTTTTCAATCAGGTTTTCTGGTTAATCCTGATAGTTTTTAATTTTTATTTGGTAGTTGTACGTTTTATATTACCCTCTTTAGCGTTTAGTTTAAAATCTAGAATTAAGCATTTAAAAGTAACAGTTGATTCAAGATAATAAAATAAAAATTAGTAATTTTTATGTGCGATTTTTCGTAAAGTTATAAAAATTTAGACTTATGGTGTAAAGTCAATAATAGTAAAGAGTAACCTAATATTAAACCCTTGGAAAGGTAGCTTTTGGAGGTGTTGCTGAGTGGTTGAAAGCCTTGGTTTGCTAAATCAATCTACGTTTTTAATGTAGCGTGGGTTCGAATCCTACCACCTCCAAAAAGAAAAAGTAACTCAGATGGTAGAGTGTTGGTTTGTCATACCAGTGGTCGCGGGTTCAAGTCCCGTCTTTTTCGAATTAAATGGTGTGGTATAAAATTATTTTAGGTTTATTTATTCAATACGTAGTTAAATATATGGAGCAATATAAAAAAAGTATTATATATAGTTGTAAAGTTTGGTCTGTATCAACAGATTTAAAAAGTTTAAACTCTTTGTCACTTTTATTACCTTTATCTATATCTCCTACAGGTCTGTCCACAAGGATAAAGCGTTTTACTCTGCTTCGTTCTCCTTTAGGTAATAAAGCTGCAAAAGATCAGTTTGAAAGGCGGGAGTATCGAAGTTATTTTACCATTAAGTCCCAAAGCCCATCAAAAATATTAGCTTTCATAGGTATTCTCAGATATTTAAACGGAGTTAAATTTAAGGTTGTCTTACAAGAAAACAATATTAAAATTAACTAATAGATATAGTTTTAAATTTTTGAGAGCTTTTATTTACTGTTTTATGCTATATTAATATTAGGTAGTGTTTTTTAAAAAGGTGTTGGATAAGTGGTCGAGTGGTTTATGGCACCAGTTTTGAAAACTGACGTAGTTAAAGCTACCGTGGGTTCAAATCCCACCTTATCCTAAATTATATGAAATCGGTATTAAAATCAAAAACATTCGGTAATCTATTGTCAGATGGTAGCTTTAATTTTTTAAGTTTGTCTAGTTATTCTTCCCCTAAAGAGTTACATTGTAAAAATTTAGATCTTAATAACCATCCAGTATGGACAGGCAAACGTCCTAAGGAACAAACTGAAATCTCTTTATTTGTTGGTAAATTTACTAAATCGTTATAATAAAGAGAGGTTTTAAAATATTTATTAAAAAGCAAATTTAATGTGCAAGGTGCACAAAAAGTTAATGTTCTGGAATAATGATACCGACAGTATTAGAGATAAATAATTTGCTATTTTTGTAGCAATCGATATTTAAAGGGTGTATTAAGATATTTTGTGTTTTAATGTAGTATTTAAGTATTGCATTAAAAATAATTACAATAAAACTCCACTGTATCATAGCAATATGTAAATGTGGTATTAAAAAAAATGAGTTTGATCCTGGCTCAGAGTGAAGGCTATAAGCCTGCTTGAATACATGCGAGTTGAATGGTTAAAACCATAGCGTACGGGTGAGTAATAGGCTAATATCTGGCTTCAACTTCGGAATAATCCCATCCCTCAGGGGAGAAGGCAACAGGAGAATACCGGATAAATATATAAAGGTCCGCCGGTTGAAGATGATTAGGTTCAGTATTAGGTAGTTGGTGAAGTAAAGCTCACCAAGCCGATGATGCTTAGTTGGTCTGATAGGACGATCAATCACACTGGGACTGAGACAAGGCCCAGGTTTCATTTGAAGGCAGCAGTAAGGAATATTGGACAATGAGCGAAAGCTTGATCCAGCAAGGCTTGGTGAGGGATTGAAGGCTTAGGTTGTAAACCTCTTTTTTAATTGAGGATAATGACAGTAGATTAAGAATAAGTCCCGACTAACTTCGTGCCAGCAGTCGCGGTAATACGGAGGGGGCAAGCCTTATTCGTCATAACTGGGCGTAAAGGGCCCGTAGGTGGTTTTCTGATATGTTATTTGTCAAAAACTGTAGCTTAACTATAGATAGGCATTTAAAACAGGAAAGCTTGAGTCTGACAGAGGAAGATGGAATTTTTCAATTAGGGTTAGAATCCAGATAAGTGGAAGAGAACATCATGTGCGAAAGCGATTTTCTTGTTCAGTACTGACGCTGAGGGGCGAAGGCGTAGGTAGCGAACAGGATTTGAGACCCTGGTAGTCTACGCTGTCAACGATGAGTGCTAGCTTTTAGAAATCTAGAAGACATAGCTAAGGCATTAAGCACTCCGCCTGAGGAGTACGAGCGCAAGCTTAAAAATCAACGGAATTGGCGGGGGTTCAAACAAGTGGTGGAGCATGTGGTTTAATGCGATAATACGCGCGTAACCTTACCAGTTCTAGTAAGTCTGTCGTTCTTACGGAGACGTTAAGAATCTTGGGACTTTCAGGTGTTGCATGGCTGTCGTCAGCTCGTGTCGTGAGATGTACGGTTAATTCCTGTAACTGAGCGCAACCCTTATCTTTTTTATGTTTTGAAATGGTCTTTTCCAAATAATAAACTGAACAGATACTGCCAGCGCTAAGCGGGAGGAAGGTAGGGATGAGGTCAAGTCTTCATGGCCCTTATGAACTGGGCTACACACGTGCTACAATGGGAAGGACAACAAGTTGCGAGGAAGTAATTCAGAGCCAATCTTTAAACCTTTTCTTAGTTCGGATTGGGGGCTGCAACTCGCCCCCATGAAGCTGGAATCACTAGTAATCGCGGATCAGGATGTCGCGGTGAATACGTCACTGGGCCTTGCACACACCGCCCGTCACGTCCTGGAAGTTAACTTGGCCAGAAGATTTTGGAGTGAACCGTTTAAATTTATTCTCATTTGGTTAAAATATTAACTTGAGTTAAGTAAGTTTGGAAACTCCCTTTAAAGGACAGGTAAGTAACCGGGATGAAGTCGTAACAAGGTAGTCGTAGGGGAACCTGCGGCTGGAATATATAATTAAGAGGTTCGCCTCTATATCTAGGTCTATACCCGAACTCTTACCGAACTCGAGCGTCCTTATCTAGATAGCCACACATACTACTTTCGTGGGAACCATGGCTTTTAAAGTAGCATTAATTTTAAAAAGGGTTGCGCTATAGAGCAGTCAGGTTAGCTCATCAGGCTCATGCCCTGAAGGTCGTAGGTTCAAATCCTTCTGGCGCTAATCTTAAGAACCTTTTATTATTTATATAAGGCCAAAAGTGTTAGGAGTGTAAACTAGCTTTTTTTAATAATAAAGCTAGAGAACAATTTATTAAAAATTTTATTATGTCATTAAAAAAAAAAGAATTTAACAAAAAACTGAAACATTTTACAATAAATTTTGGGCCACAGCATCCAGCAGCACATGGGGTTTTACGGCTTATTTTAGAACTTAATGGAGAAGTAGTTCAACGGGCTGATCCTCATATAGGTTTGCTTCATAGAGGTACCGAAAAGTTAATAGAGTCTAAAACTTATTTTCAAGCTTTACCTTACTTTGATCGTTTAGATTACGTTTCAATGATGTGTCAAGAACATACTTACGCATTAGCTGTTGAAAATTTGTTACAGATATCAATACCTAAACGAGCTCAATACATTAGAGTTCTTTTTGCAGAGATAACTAGAATTTTAAATCATCTTTTAGCAGTAGGTTGTCACGCTATGGATGTGGGGGCAATGACACCTTTTTTATGGGCATTTGAAGAGCGAGAAAAATTGATGGAATTTTATGAAAGAGTTAGTGGTGCACGTATGCATGCTAGCTACTTTAGACCTGGAGGTGTCAGTCAAGACATAAGTATTGGTTTAATAGATGATATCTTTTCCTTTGCCGCACAATTTGGCCAACGGTTAGACGAAATGGAGGAAATGTTAACTGATAATCGTATTTGGCAAGAAAGATTAGTCGATATTGGAGTTGTAAGCGCTCAGGAAGCTATAGACTGGGGATTCTCTGGTGTCATGTTACGTGGATCTGGCGTTCGATGGGATTTACGTAAAAATGAATCTTATGATGCATATTCTGATATGGATTTTCAAGGAGTTGTTGGTAGAACAGGGGATTGTTATGACCGCTATCTTGTACGAGTTGAAGAAATGAGACAGTCTCTCAGCATAATATACCAATGTTTAAATAAAATGCCAGTAGGAAGTATTAAGGTAGATGATGCTAAAATTAGTCCACCTTCGCGCTCAGAAGTTAAACAAAGCATGGAAGCTTTAATTCATCATTTTAAGTTATATACTGAAGGAGTTACTGTACCAGCAGGTGAAACTTATACAGCTACTGAAGCCCCTAAAGGAGAGTTTGGTGTGTATCTTGTTTCCGATGGTAGTAATCGTCCGTATCGTTGTAAAATTAAAGCCCCAGGTTTTTCTCATCTTCAGGCGCTTAATTTTATGGCTAATTCCCATATGTTAGCAGATGTTGTAACTATAATTGGAACACAAGATATTGTTTTTGGGGAAGTAGATCGTTAATTTTTATTTTAAATAAAAGATCCTTTACTAGTTAAAATAAGTTTAGGCGTTTACTCTGGGTTTTATGCGACTCGGGAGGTGACGCAGTGGTAGCGTGTTCGCTTTGGGAGCGAGAAGTCATAGGTTCAAATCCTATTCTCTTGATTTAGCCTACTTTCTCAGTTTATTAAACTTTAAAAATTCATAGTTTTTGTATAAAGTATTGAAATACCCGTATAATGGTTTATCTT